CGATATGTATTAGGCGTAAATAACTCAAAACCTTTGACAACAATTTTTCAAACACAAAATATTTAACGAATATTATAAACTAATTAAAATGTTAAAATTGGTTTGTTATTAGACCATGTATTTGATAAATAAAATACATCATTATTGTATATCTATATTATTGTATACTCTTTTATATATATGGTGCAACCCAATCCTTGTTTTGCAAGTTTATAATGGAGGAGCATATCCCTTCTTATTATTAATCTAAGAAATGAAATACTAATAAAAATTCCCTCTTGACAGTGATATATGTTGTATATGTAAATCCTAGATGTGAAACTAGGCATAAATCGTAGTATAAAACACAAAAATCCATAAAAAAAGAAATAAAGATTGGTTGAACTTGAAAATTTCATCATTCAATGTGTAGTGTAAATGATTGAATTGGATTCATTTGAGTGGTACAAACTAAATCGAATGCTAACTCCATTTATTTATTATTGAATTAACTGATCAATTTGATATCGGACATATTTTTTTCAGTACTATTCAAAAATTTCGACATATTTCACTTTATTATTATGAGAATAAATCCTACTACTTCTGGTCTTGGCGTTTCCACGCTTGAAGAAAAAAACCTAGGGCGTATCGCTCAAATTATTGGCCCGGTATTGGATGTCGTTTTTACCCCCGGCAAAATGCCTAATATTTATAATGCTTTAGTAGTTAAGGGTCGAGATACTGCCGGTCCACAAATTAATGTTACTTGCGAGGTACAACAATTATTAGGAAATAATCGAGTTAGAGCTGTCGCTATGAATGCTACAGATGGGCTGATGAGAGGGATGGAAGTGATTGACACGGGAACTCCTCTAAGTGTTCCAGTCGGAGGAGCTACTCTTGGACGAATTTTCAATGTTCTTGGGGAGCCTGTTGATAATTTAGGTCCCGTAGATACTCGCACAACATCTCCTATTCATAGATCGGCGCCTGCCTTTATACAGTTAGATACAAAATTATCAATCTTTGAAACAGGAATTAAAGTAGTGGATCTTTTAGCTCCCTATCGCCGTGGAGGAAAAATAGGGTTATTTGGAGGAGCTGGAGTAGGTAAAACAGTACTCATCATGGAATTGATCAACAACATTGCCAAAGCTCATGGAGGCGTATCCGTATTTGGCGGAGTAGGCGAACGTACTCGTGAAGGAAATGATCTCTACATGGAAATGAAAGAATCTGGAGTGATTAATGAAAAAAATATTGCAGAATCAAAAGTGGCTCTAGTCTATGGTCAAATGAATGAACCCCCGGGAGCTCGTATGAGAGTTGGTTTGACTGCCCTAACCATGGCAGAATATTTCCGGGATGTTAATGAGCAAGACGTACTTTTATTCATCGACAATATCTTTCGTTTCGTCCAAGCAGGATCGGAAGTATCCGCCTTATTAGGGAGAATGCCTTCTGCAGTAGGTTATCAACCTACACTTAGTACAGAAATGGGTTCTTTGCAAGAAAGAATTACTTCTACCAAAGAGGGATCCATAACTTCGATCCAAGCAGTTTATGTACCTGCGGACGATTTGACCGACCCTGCTCCTGCCGCGACATTTGCACATTTAGATGCTACTACCGTACTATCAAGAGGATTAGCTGCCAAAGGTATTTATCCGGCAGTGGATCCTTTAGATTCCACGTCAACTATGTTACAACCTCGGATTGTTGGCGAGGAACATTATGAAATTGCGCAAAGAGTTAAGCAAACTTCACAACGTTACAAAGAACTTCAAGACATTATAGCTATACTTGGGTTGGACGAATTATCCGAGGAGGACCGTTTAACTGTAGCAAGAGCACGAAAAATTGAGCGTTTTTTGTCACAACCCTTCTTCGTGGCAGAAGTATTTACTGGTTCTCCAGGTAAATATGTTGCTCTCGCAGAAACAATTAAGGGGTTTCAATTGATTCTTTCCGGAGAATTAGATGGTCTTCCCGAGCAGGCCTTTTATTTGGTGGGTAACATTGATGAAGCTACCGCGAAAGCTATGAACTTAGAAGGGGAGAGCAATTTGAAGAAATGACCTTAAATCTTTGTGTACTGACTCCTAATCGAATTATTTTGGATTCAGAAGTGAAAGAAATCATTTTATCTACTAATAGTGGCCAAATTGGTGTATTACCAAACCATGCCCCTATTGCTACAGCTGTAGATATCGGTCTTTTGAGAATACGCCTCAATGACCAATGGTTAACTGTGGCTCTGATGGGCGGTTTCGCTAGGATAGGTAATAATGAGATCACTATTTTAGGAAATGATGCAGAGATGAGTACTGACATTGATCCGCAAGAAGCTCAACAAGCTCTTAAAATAGCTGAAGCTAACTTAAGTAGAGCTGAAGGTAAGAAACAGGCAATTGAGGCGAATCTAGCTCTCAGGCGGGCTAGGACACGAGTAGAGGCTATTAATAATATTTCCAAATAAATAAAAAAAAAAAAATAATCAATCAAAAGAAGTTTTTTA